TTGCCGAGATTCGTACCGGAACGTCCACTTTTCATTTTAAAGAGAGAGTTCAAAAACATATTTATTCTGAGTCAGAAGGAGAAATGCACTGGAGTACTGATGGCTATCATGCGACCGAATATCCATATAGTAATGTTCATTTATTACCAAAAACAAGTCATTTATGGATATTAGCAGGAGGTCTATGCAGATCCAATATAGTGTCTTTTTCACTCCACAAGGATCAAGATCAAATGAATGCTAATTCTTTTTCTCTCGAAGAAAGATATATCTTTGATCTCTCACTGACTAATGATCAAGTAAGACATAAATTGTTGGATACTTTTGGTAAAAAATATAGGGAAATTTTTGATTATTCAAAACCTTATCAAATTATATCCAAGGGTCATTGTAATCTCATAGATCCTTCTACTTATATTCGTCAAGAGAATTCCTTGGCGAAAAAGCGAAGAAATAGATTCGTGATTCCCTTACAATATGATCAAGAACAAGAAAAGAAACTAATACCCTGTTTTGGTATTTCGATTCAAATACCTATAAATGGTATTTTACGTAGAAATAGTATTATTGCTTATTTTGATGATCCGCGATACAGAAGAAGCAGTTCGGGAATTACGAAATATGGGATTGTCGAAGTAGATTCAATCGTAAAAAAAGAGGATTTGATTGAGTATCGAGGAGCAAAAGAATTTAGTCCGAAATACCAAATGCAAATGAAAGTAGATCGATTTTTTTTCATTCCCGAGGAAGTGCATATTTTACCCGGATCTTCGCCCATAATGGTCCGGAACAATAGTATCATTGGAGTAGATACACGACTTGCTTTAAATATAAATACAAGAAGTCGAATAGGTGGATTAGTCCGAGTGGAGAGAAAAAAAAAAAGTATGGAACTGAAAATATTTTCTGGAGATATTCATTTTTCTGGAGAGGTGGATAAAATATCTAGGCACAGTGGCATTTTGATACCACCAGGAATGGAAAAAAAAAATTCTAAAGGATCAAAAAAATTGAAAAATTGGATCTATGTCCAACGGATTACACCTACCAAAAAAAAGTATTTTGTTTTGGTTCGGCCCGTAGTCACATATGAAATAGCTGATGGGATAAATTTAGCAACACTTTTCTCTCAGGATCTCTTGCAAGAAAAGGATAATGTCCAACTTCGAATTGTCAATTATATACTTTATGGAAATGGCAAGTCAATTCGAGGAATTTCTCACACAAGTATTCAATTAGTTCGGGCTTGCTTAGTATTGACTTGGGACCAAGAAAAAAAGAGTTCTATAGAAGAAGAGGTTCATGCTTCTTTTGTTGAAATAAGGGCAAATGATCTGCTTCGTGATTTCATCCGAATTGAGTTAGTAAAGTCCACTATTTCGTATACCGAAAAAAGGTATGATACGGCAGGTTCAGGATTTATTTCCAATAATGAATTAGATCGTACCCATAGAAATCCTTTTGATTCCAAGGCAAAGATTCAATCATTTCCCCAACATAAGGGAACTCTTGGTACGTTGTTGAATCGAAATAAGGAATGCCAATCTTTCATAATTTTGTCATCATCCAATTGTTCTCAAATTGGCCCCTTCAATACTTCGAGATATAATAATACGACAAAAGAATCGGATCCCATGACTCCAATTAGGTATTTGTTGGGTCCTTTAGGTACTATTGTACCTAAAATAGTAAAATTTTGTTCATCTTACTATTTAAGAACTTATAATCAAGTCTTTTTAAAGAAAGATTTTTTATTTGAAAATTTTCAACAGACTTTCCAAGTGCTTCAAGTACTTCCATTTAAATACTATTTCCTAGATGAAAATAGTAGGATTTATAATCCTGATTCATGCAGTAACATCATTTGGAATTCATTCCATTCGAATTGGTGTTTTCTCCATCACGATTCTTGTGAAGAGGCATGGACAATAATTAGCCTTGGACAATTCCTTTGTAAAAATGTATGTCTATTGAAATACGGATCACACATAAAAAAATCTGGTCAAATTTTCATTGTTCATGTTGACTCTTTAGTTATAAGATCAGCTAAGCCCTATTTGGTCACTCCAGGAGCAACTGTACATGGCCATTATGGGGAAACCTTTTCTGAAGGAAATACATTAATTACATTTATATATGAAAAATCGAGATCTGGTGACATAACGCAAGGTCTTCCAAAAGTGGAACAAATCTTAGAAGTTCGTTCGATTGATTCAATATCGATGAACCTCGAAAGAAGAGTTGAAGGTTGGGACGAACGTATCCGAAGAATTCTTGGGATCCCCTGGGGATTCTTGATTGGAGCTGAATTAACCATAGCCCAAAGTCGTATCTCTTTGGTTAATAAGATCCAAAAGGTTTATCGATCCCAGGGGGTACAGATCCATAATAGACATATAGAGATTATTGTACGTCAAGTAACATCAAGAGTTTTGGTTTCAGAAGATGGAATGTCTAATGTTTTTTTACCTGGGGAACTTATTGGATTGTTGCGAGCAGAGCGAGCAGGGCGCGTTTTGGACGAAGCGATCTTTTATCGGGCAATCTTATTGGGAATAACGAAGTCATCTCTGAATACTCAAAGTTTCATATCCGAAGCGAGTTTTCAAGAAACTTCTCGAGTTTTAGCAAAAGCTGCTCTACGAGGTCGTATTGATTGGTTGAAAGGCCTGAAAGAGAACGTTGTTTTGGGGGGGATTATACCAGTTGGTACCGGATTCAAAAAATTAGTACATCGTTCAAAGCAAGACAAAAACATTCATTTGAAAATAAAAAGGAAGAATCTATTTGAGTTGGAAATGAGAGATATTTTGTTACACCATAGAGAATTATTTTGTTCTTATTCCCCAAACACTTTCCATGAGACATCAGACCAATCATTTACGTAATTTAATTTACTAATTCCTAAAAATAGGTTCATTCTTTTTACTTTAACTCTCTGGTCCAATTATGGATTTCGTAATCAATGAAATCCAAAATAAAGAATGAAATTCATGGTTTGGGTCGTAGATCAAAGGTCAATCCTGGTAAAAGGTTCCGTTGGAACAATTATTTATTTCACAAGGTAATGAATCTCTTTGAAAAAAAAATAAAAAGAGAAAGTGTGGAAAAATGGGAAGACGATATTGGAACATCAATTTGGAAGAAATGATGGAAGCAGGAGTTCATTTTGGTCATGGTACTAATAAATGGAATCCTAGAATGGCTCCTTACATCTCTGCAAAGCGTAAAGGTATTCATATTACAAATCTTACTATAACCGCTCGTTTTTTATCAGAAGCCTGCGATTTAGTTTTTGATGCAGCAAGTAGGGGAAAAAAATTCTTAATCGTTGGCACCAAAAAGAAAGCAGCGGATTTAGTAGCATCAGCAGCAATAAGGGCTCGATGCCATTATGTTAATAAAAAATGGCTTGGTGGTATGTTAACGAATTGGTCTACTACAGAAACAAGACTTCAGAAATTCAGGGACTTAAGAGCAGAACAAAAGATGGGGAAACTCAATCGTCTTCCCAAAGGAGACGCAGCAATGTTGAAGAGAAAGTTATCTACCTTGCAAACATATCTGGGTGGGATCAAATATATGACGGGATTACCCGATATTGTAATTATCGTTGATCAGCAAGAAGAATATACGGTTCTTCGAGAATGTGTTATTTTGGGTATTCCGACGATTTGTTTAATTGATACAAATTGTGACCCAGATCTTGCAGATATTTCTATTCCGGCCAACGATGATGCTATAGCTTCGATTCGATTGATTCTTACAAAATTAGTATCTGCAATTTGTGAGGGCCGTTCTAGTTATATAAAAAATGGTTGAATATCTTATCATTACTCTTATCATTAAGAAGAAGAAAGAAGAAGATTAGTTTGTTTTTGCTGAACTCTCTTTGATTGTTACTATTTTGGTTTGCATCTTTTGGAGTTTGAACTATGTTTTGAATATTGAAGAATATTGAAAAGATAAAATGATTGGTATTTTTTTTATGTGATTTCTTGGTATCCGAAATATACGATTCATAACTTAAATTCATGAATGAACATAGATGAATTGAGAAAGAGATGGTTGAATCAAAATAATTACTTTTTTGAAGTTTGATTTCTGTTAGAGGACAATATGAATTTTATACTATGTTCCATTAAAACACTCAAAGGATTATACGATATATCAGGTGTAGAAGTAGGCCAACATTTATATTGGCAAATAGGAGGTTTACAAATTCATGCCCAAGTACTTATCACTTCTTGGGTTGTAATTACTATCTTATTAGGTTCAGTCATCATAGCTGTTCGAAATCCACAAACCATTCCGACCGACGGTCAGAATTTCTTCGAATATGTCCTTGAATTTATTCAAGACTTGAGCAAAACTCAGATTGGAGAGGAGTATGGTCCTTGGGTTCCTTTTATAGGAACGATGTTCCTATTTATTTTTGTTTCTAACTGGTCAGGTGCTCTTTTACCTTGGAAAATCATAAAGTTACCTCATGGGGAGTTAGCTGCGCCCACGAATGATATAAATACTACTGTTGCTTTAGCTTTACCCACGTCAGTGGCATATTTCTATGCGGGTCTTAGCAAAAAAGGATTGGGATATTTTGGGAAATACATTCAACCAACTCCAATACTTTTACCAATTAATATTCTAGAAGATTTCACAAAACCTTTATCTCTTAGTTTTCGACTTTTCGGGAATATATTGGCTGATGAATTAGTGGTTGTTGTTCTTGTTTCTTTAGTGCCTTCAGTAGTTCCTATACCTGTCATGTTTCTTGGATTATTTACAAGCGGTATTCAAGCTCTTATTTTTGCAACTTTGGCTGCGGCTTATATAGGTGAATCCATGGAGGGTCATCATTGACTAACTTTCGAAATAGTTTTTTTTTGAAGCTTATCCCAATTCAAGGGTGGTTCAATATAATCCACTAGGTTGAAGAATAAAATGCAAATAGCTACATGTATGTATATATGAAGAAAGATAGATGAAATTTGGAAGAGAAAGAAGGGTCGGGACTCCTACTACATATATGTATATGTAATGCCTATGAGTATAAATCCTTATGTATGTTTCGAAGAATGGTTCCAGAATACGATTTAATAGAATAAAAAGTGCAGGTGATTTACGTTATGGAAGAATAAAAGTATATGTTATTTACTAGTTAGATAGTAATTACCCCTATCTCTTTTTTTTTAGTCCACTGCATTTAGATGAATTTCCATATCAGTCCTTTTTCTATTTTGTCTGTGATTGTGAATTGAATGAAAAATGAAAGAGAAAGAATAGAATAGTTTCTAAACAAGGAAACGCAATGACTAAAACTGTATACATATTACATAAGGTAGAAAGTAAAAACGGTATATCGAAGTAGTTCTGACAATTCAGTAATATTCTGAATTCCATTTGGAGCTTTTAGTTACCTCGACCCGATAGATTTTGGTGAGAAAGATCAAAAAAGAAAAAATAAGTGTAGTAAATAGTAAAAGTAGAAGTAGAAAAATAAGTAGATTAAGTACTAATTCATTGGTTGGTTGTATCATTAACCATTTCTTTTTTTGGTGCGAGGAACTTACCATGAATCCACTTATTTCTGCTGCTTCCGTTATTGCTGCTGGATTGGCTGTAGGGCTTGCTTCTATCGGACCTGGGGTCGGTCAAGGTACTGCTGCGGGCCAAGCCGTAGAAGGTATTGCGAGACAACCAGAAGCAGAGGGTAAAATACGAGGTACTTTATTACTTAGTCTGGCTTTTATGGAAGCTTTAACAATTTATGGACTGGTCGTGGCATTAGCTCTTTTATTTGCAAATCCTTTTGTTTAATGTTTAATTTCATCGTAGAATAAAAACATAACCATAAAGAATAAATTTGAGAATAATAAGCGGAGTGATACAAAAAGAACTCTGTTCTTTGTTAGTCCTATCTATAAGGGGAGAGCTTATGAAAAATATAACCGATTCTTTTGTTTCCGTGGAGCACTGGCCCTCCGCTGGGAGTTTCGAGCTTAATACCGATATTTTAGCAACAAATCCAATAAATCTAAGCGTAGTGCTGGGTGTATTGATTTTTTTTGGAAAGGGAGTGTGTGCGAGTTGTGTATTTCAAGAATAGGTTGGATTTCACCGGCTGCACTTTCTTTATATTTATGTATTCTTTTTTATAGCAGAAATAGGAACAAAGGGTGCATAATCTCGACGAATTACTTCGGAATTGGATTTCATTCAGAGATCATATGTAAGAACCATAGCATTTCGTGACTAATTGATAAATGAACTTTGATTCTCTTCTCTATCAACCAATAATGTTGAGGTCTTTTACATGGTTAAAGATAAATTGTTTGAAGTCCAGGCACAGCATAGTATGGTACTCTTTCTACCGCTACGTTAGTAACAAAAAGGTTTAAAGATGATAAAAAAGGAATAATTGGGAATTTATCCGATGTAGAACACTCATATGGATAAAATTATTTGAACCATTAACTGGAAAGATGGGTATCTCCCCCCTTTTTTTATCCACTGCCGAATCGACGACCTATGTATTCTATTTGTATAAAAAAGAGAATTTTTTGGATAAAAAAATTGAAATCTCATTCTAATAATAATGATAATGAAGTTCAAAATTCTATTCAATTATATATTATCTATTATAATTTTGATCTAATTTATCATAGCATATAAAGAAGAAAGAATAGAATTCTTTTTTCTTTAAAATCTTTTTTTTTTCTTTTTGGAAATAAGTTGTAAATAAAGAACAAATAAAGAAACAACTTTGCTGACAATTTTTTATTTTTTGTCTGGTCTGAAGAGTCCTCCTAAGATTCTGATGTTAGATCAGTTTCGATATACGAACAGAAAAGAGAGGATAGGCTCATTCCGTTCAAAGATATGGGGAATGCCCATCAATCAAAGAAAAGATAAAAGAAACAATTGAGCGTGAGAGCCAAATGAATCGAAAGATTCATGTTTGGTTCGGGAAGAGATATGATAGTTGTGAAATGAATGGAAAGATAATCTACTTTCATTAAATGATTTATTAGATAAGCGAAAACAGAGGATCTTGAGTACTATTCGAAATTCAGAAGAATTACGTAAAAGAGCCATTGAACAGCTCGAAAGAGCTCGGGTTAGATTACGGAAAGTGGAAATCGAAGCAGATGAGTATCGAACGAATGGATACTCCGAGATAGAACGAGAAAAAGTAAATTTGATTAATGCTACTTGCAATAGTTTTGAACGATTAGAAAATTACAAAAATGAAACTCTTTTTTTTGAAAAACAAAGAGCAATTAATCAGGTCCGACAACAAGTTTTGCAACAAGCCTTACAAAAAGCTCTAGGGACTTTGAATAGTTGTTTGAATAGCGAATTACATTTTCGTACCATCAGTGCTAATATTGGTATCCTCGGGTCCGTGGAAGAAATAACTGATTAGCCTTTTTACTCTAGTTTAGAGTTTAGGTATTATTTTTTCCCTTTCCTTCCGAAAAATAAAAAAGAGATACT